AAAGGATTTCTTTTAGGCAAGGGTTTAAGGAAAACGGGATTCAAAATACAAGTACAATAAAAAAGCAAAAGGGAGTTTTTTGCATATTTTTTATAGCGTTTTGGCGGCATGGCCGAGCGGTAAGGCGGGGGACTGCAAATCCTTTTTCCCCAGTTCAAATCCGGGTGTCGCCTGATCAACAAAAGAATCGAAATACCTTATTCTGTTTGGCTGATATAACTTGCCTTTTTTTTTCCAACAGAAGGAAGCGGAGGAAAAGGACTCTTGATACTTGCTTGATTCTAAGCATCCGGGGGGTTGTTCTCTAAAATGCCCTAAATACTTGCGTCTAGGGTTTAAGGAAAGATTATAGTATTGAGGAAAGATTATAGTATTAAAAAAGAACTGGTAAAAATCTTGATAGCCCTTCCACTACTAATGGAGTGTCTGCTGGCTGGGTTTTGAATTAGAGTGGATAGCCGGCCGGGGAATCTAATTAAATTAGTAGTTGCGGAAAGGACGGAAGAAATTTTGTATACATACTCATGAAAGTCTTTGAGTACTCCGGCATTCATTGAATATAATTAGATTGAATAGATAATTGGCTTTTACTTATTTATTTGTTATATTTGTCTATTTTTTATTTGTTTTATTTGTCTATTTATTTTTTTTTTTTTTACTTAATTTTTTTTACTTAATTAAATGAAGGAAAACAACGGAAGAAATTTTGTATACATACTCATGAAAGTCTTTGAGTACTCCGGCATTCATTGAATATAATTAGATTGAATAGATAATTGGCTTTTACTTATTTATTTGTTATATTTGTCTATTTTTTATTTGTTTTATTTGTCTATTTATTTTTTTTTTTTTTACTTAATTTTTTTTACTTAATGAAATGAAGGACAACAAAAGAAAAAATAGGTTTTATTATTCCTACAAGGTAGTAACATTCCTTTGATACTTCAAGGGCCGGCTCTGCCTATTTTACTGGTGCTTAATGTTTTCCGATTATACTAGAAATCCTATAAATATAAGAACTTGTTATAATTGGATTTATTGGGTTGTTTCATCAACGGTATTGGGTCAGAATCCTCCTTTGACTTTGCGCTAGTGATTTTTTTATTACGAGTGAACAAAAATTGAATAATTCCTTCATATTCATAGAGATAGAGGACATAATTCACATGGATATAGTAAGTCTCGCTTGGGCTGCTTTAATGGTAGTCTTTACATTTTCCCTTTCACTTGTAGTATGGGGAAGAAGTGGACTCTAGAAGTACTACTAATTGAATTTTGGAATCAAACTGTATCAATTTTTTTTATAGATCGTTCTGCAAAGCCTTTATTTAATATTTAATTTTAAATTGAAAATTGAAACTGTATCAATTTTTTTTATAGATCGTTCTGCAAAGCCTTTATTTAATATTTAATTTTAAATTGAAAATTGAAATTCTAGTGAATTCTAGTGGAGTAATGTATTCTATGAATAATATATGAACCCTTTCAATCAAACAAATATTTCATATTTCAATTATTCCCATTTCGTATATCGAAAGTAAAAGGAATACAAATGTTAGGAAATTGATTCCAACCGTATTCTTCATAACCTTTCTATTTCGATAAACCGACTCTTACCAAAGTTATAGTTATATATGGGCAATGGGGAAAAACGGAACTTTTTTATTATTTTACCCATACCTTTTTTCCTTCATCTTCATTGATTTTTTTCTTTCTTTCAATGGATATCGGGATTCCTATTAAAAAGAATCCTAAGAAATCTAGGAATTAGAATCGTAAGAATAAGAAATGTCTTTCGATTATTTCAGATTAATTGGAATCAACACAAATCAAATAGAACTCGATGAAGCAAAGAAATATAATTGGGACACGACACTATGTAATATTTCAATTATTCCCATTTCGTATATCGAAAGTAAAAGGAATACAAATGTTAGGAAATTGATTCCAACCGTATTCTTCATAACCTTTCTATTTCGATAAACCGACTCTTACCAAAGTTATAGTTATATATGGGCAATGGGGAAAAACGGAACTTTTTTATTATTTTACCCATACCTTTTTTCCTTCATCTTCATTGATTTTTTTCTTTCTTTCAATGGATATCGGGATTCCTATTAAAAAGAATCCTAAGAAATCTAGGAATTAGAATCGTAAGAATAAGAAATGTCTTTCGATTATTTCAGATTAATTGGAATCAACACAAATCAAATAGAACTCGATGAAGCAAAGAAATATAATTGGGACACGACACTATGTAATTATATATATGGAATTGATATCTATATATATATGAAGATAATAATGTAGATTGATATAGATTAAATTAACCTGTATCTTCAGACAGTAAACTTTATACAGTACAATATTAGATAGTATGGTAGAAAGAAAAATATGAATCTTTCTTTCTACCATACTATCGTTTCTCATAAAAAACCGCTCTCATAGATTACTGCTGATTCCAGCTCGCTCATTTCATTTAAGACGCGAAATTGGAATC